CATAACATAAAAAAAGTTGGAAATTCATCCAGTCAACATAATCATAATATTAGATTCATAGAAATGATAAAAGGATGCTTTGTTTCTGATGATGTTTTTGAAAAATGGAATCCCTTGATTGATTCATAGTATCTGTTCCGCCATAGTATGAGGGCCCCTTCCGAAACAAGAAGAAAGAAGGAATCAATTGATTTTTTGGATGACACAGGATTTCTACAGATGAGACATCCTGCAAACCATTTCTATACTAATTCAATTGAACCTTACTCTACTCTATTCTATAAAAATTCTATAAAAAGAAAATTTCATCAAGTCAAAAAAGACTCTTAATGTTCCGGTTGAAAGGGGAAAATCTTGGATTTTTGCACATATCCAAATCCTTATTTATTATCTCATCTTAAAATTTTTTTTTTTTACTTGAAATTTTATAAGTTCGTTGAAGAAGTTCTATTTGTTTACTAAGCCATCCCCCTTTTTTGTTTGTCCGCCACTTCTTATGAATCTAAAGAAAGAGGTTCCGATAGACCTGGAAAAGAAAACAGTAATCTTTGACGAACAAGATCAAGAATCATTATTATTTCGACACAAGAAAAGGAATTTTCTGCCCTTTTCTTGTGTCGAAAATTAGGAAGACAAGTAATCCCTCCCAGAATCATTCTTTCATTTATCCCTTGCCGCGTATTCTCTTCCTACTTAATGTTATGCCGCCTATTGTCTATTAGAATTCGATTCTATTAGATAGAAAAAACTATTGATGCATTCCATGGCATTTACAATCTGGCAATAAGAAGCGTCACACCGCTCCAATTTGGATTGAAAAAAAAGGGGGGGGGGTCAAGTAGTCTTCTTCGCAATATACATACTATTACTAGGAATGGGATACAAGCAATTCCCGGCATCTCGCAGAAAGGCAGTATAAACAAAACAAGACAAGGGGCTTTCCATATTTTTTTGGATCATACATAATTGCATTGATCAACAATAATTCGGCCCTTTTTACCAACTTGATGAATCCGTGGATCTAGAAATTCATTTCGGACAATTGAACCTTCTCAAACTGTTTCTTTTTGAGAACCAAAAAGATTTGTGCTAGGATAACAGATGCCAAGAAGAACAACAAACCTTGGACACGTAATGGATCTTGAAGTACTATTTCTGCATCTCCCTGACCAAATCCACCCACATTGGGATTACTCGTTAATGGCTGATCAAGCTTGATGGATTCACCCTCTGAAACAAGAAGTTCTGGTCCTGGAGGTATAATATCAACCACTTGGTGTCCATCCGATGCATCGGCTATGCTTATTTCATATCCCCCTTTTTCTTTACGTACTATTCTGCTTACTATACCTGCTGCTGTAGCATTATAGACTGTATTGTTACTCTTGCTCCCGTCGGGATAAATCTGACCCCTTCCCCTGTTCCCGCCTACGTATATGGGATATTTTAAGAAGTGAACGTCTTTCTTAGTAGAAGGGTCCGGAGAAAGAATGGGAAAGACGATTTCACTATATTTCTGACCAGGAACAGGACCCACTACAAGAATATTTCTTTTAGTGGGGCGATAGCTCTGAAAAGACAGATTGCCCATCTTTTCTTTCAGCTCGGGAGAAATACGATCGGGGGGAGCTAATTCGAATCCCTCGGGTAAAATAAGGACAGCCCCCACATTCAAAGCCCCCTTTTTACCATTAGCAAGAACTTGTTTCAGTTGCATATCATAAGGGATTCTAACAACTGCTTCAAATACAGTATCAGGAAGCACAGCTTGTGGAACCTCAATATCCACGGGCTTATTAGCTAAATGGCAATTGGCACATACAATACGCCCGGTTGCTTCTCGTGGATTTTCATAACCCTGCTGCGCAAAAATAGGATATGCATTTGAAATAGATGTCCGAGTTATTACATATATCATGATCAATACGGAAATGAATCGAGTCATCTCTTTCTTTACCCAGGAAAAGGTATTTCTATTTTGCATGGTCCAATAATTGATCCCGGAAATTTCTACAATAAATTAGGTAGGTAGCTAGCATAGTTCCCTATCCATGATTCTGCCATTGTACTGGAATAATTGTACTGAAGTATAGTAGGAACCCCCTGGGCGGGTAGAAGTATAAAGAGTGAGTAAGCTTCAAAACGGTTTGTTTATGTACGAAGTAGCATCATGATTTGATTGATATCAGCAGATCAAATGAGTTCTTCATTCATTCATTGAATGATAAATCACTACAAGTGAAGGAGATACACGATTTAAATAATGGAAGATCCAATATTTCAAAATTGTATCTAGAATGACTGGAAAAGTGGAAACAAGACCAGATATAATTTGATCATTATGAGCAAATCCAAAATCTTTGTAGACCGAACCAATCATTAGTTCCCACCCCCGGGGTGAGTGGAATCCGATACATAAATCAGTTAATAAAAGAATAGAAAAAGCCTTTATTGTGTCGCTTAAGTTATAGAGGAATTCCTGAACCCAAGAATTCAGAATGACAAGTTCTTCATTACCCAGAATAGAATAACCACTTAGAATAGCAAAACAGATTATATTTGTCGAGAAATCCAAAATGATATGGATATGATCTTCGTTGTGCATTTTGACCAATTGCATCGTCTCTTTGTGGATTCCTATACGAAGCTTTTGTATCTGTGTCTCCGGGTACTCTTTTATCATTTCATCCAACAGGAATAGTTGTTCTAATTCTACGAATCTTTCTAGAACGTTCTTTTCTTGAATATCATTCAAAAAAGTTTCGGATTGTCCGGTATTCCACCAATTAGTAACCCAAGGTTCCAGACTTTTATTAAATGAGAGAGAGATCCACCAGGGCAAAAAGACTATAGATGCAAGATACGGGAGGGGAGTCAATGCTTTCTTTTTTGACACTTTTCATCTGTGAATTGTTAATGAACCCGCTTCATTCGCCGACTCTATCTGATCCGATATTTCTATGAAGCATGAGTTCTATAACAAGGTATGGAACCTATGGATCTATTCCTTTTTTTTTTTTTGAATTGTTTAGTCCTTGGATCTAGAAAGAATATAGAAATAGAAATAGAATAAGGGCCCGTTTCGAATGAAGAAATAATCAAATACTTTTCCCAGATATCTCAGTTGGTCAAATTTGAACCAATTCTATCTTCATTTGTTCTTTCGATGAATGCCCAAAAGAACCGCTTGAAATAATGAATATTATTTTTATTTCGAGACGAAAGAACTCCCCTCAATTATTTTTTCGAAATTTTCACTGGCTACCCACGACCCAGGAATAATTGAGGGGATATTTCTGAAAAATATTAATGATGAAATCCGAAATAGGTGACAAAACGAGAGAGAAATTGGATAGTTATGAGAGATCTAAACGTTTGGTTATCCAGGAGCTAAAGAAAGGATCAAAAAAGAAACATCGATTGACAAAAGAAAGATAATTAACGAGATATGATACATCTGTATCTAATGTATTAATCCAAAGTATTGGCCCTAAAAAAAGAAATTATGTATTCTGAAATGCTCTGATATGTGTGATGAATACATACTTATTTTATTAGACTTGTTACTAGTAGAATTGAGTTCTATATGCAGAAAAAGGAGTTTTGGTCGATCAAAATTGCTTCTTTCTTATTATGATTATGGTTGTTCCGTATACGTCCGCCTGCTTTATTCTATGGGCCACAGAAGGATTACCAACGGAACGGGGGAAATAGAATCTAACATGTTTTGCTCGAATGAACGTTCCGAAGAAGCTTCAGTTATATTTAAAAGGGGGTTCCTGGGTCCCTTCCCTCATGCTGAGAAAGCATTCATTCCCTTCATTTCAAAATACTTCAATTGGCACGCGCAAGAAATAGGCCAATTCGGCAGCTTTTTGTTCAATTTCTCGTGGAGTAAAATTTTCGTCAGTACGGGTCAAGGGAATGGCGCCCTGGCCTCTGATTTCCATATAAAGGACACGTCGAGGATAAAGACCCTCTTTAACTTCCATTCTGATCGATTGAATCTCTCTCATAAGGAATCGAAGGAAGATGCGACGATTTATTCCAGGAAATCCCCAACGAAAAATACACACTATTCCTTCTTTTCTATCGAATCGATCATAACCGCTACCTACATTCCACGAAATTGTGCACCACAAATAGGAACTAATGAACAGACCTGCGATCCCATAGAAAGACATCACGATTCCTTGGGGAAAAAAAATGATTTGCTGAGACGGGAATAAAGATATCAGATTCCTACCAAGATAACTGGAAGTTCCAACCAATAAGAATCCTAGTGAACCTAAAAAAAGGATACAGGCCCAGCAGAAATTACTGGTTTTTCGAGACCCTGTTATAAGTTCTATCCATATACGTTCTGATCGATAGTTCATACTAGATCCAGTTGCATCCTATTGGAATTGAGAGAAGAGAATAAGCCAAATGAATTTGATTTTACTTTTTTTATTTTGCTCCCGAAGTAACTCTCATCAACTAGCACTATTATGACGCGAACTATTAGGAGTAATTCATCGAATTGGTTAGATATAAAATAATAACATCCCCTTCGTATAATACCACCACTATGTATATCTACATAATATAGATACGTTAACTTTCTATTTCAGATATCCGCTCTGATCCATTTTAAAACAGCTATCCCCCCATATACATGCATTTATCCATATATAATGTATCCGCATGTATAATCACTTTTTTATTTGTGCCCGGAGGGAGCCACATGTCGTATCATATTCCACTAAATGGATATCCCTATTATGATCCAAGTCCAAGTGTTGAAATAAATTGATGAAATTTTGTCCTATCAGGTCTAAACAATCTTGTTTTTTTGAACATGAAGAGATAAAGAAGCCATTGCAATTGCTGGAAACACTAAGCCCACTAAAGGCACAAAAATAGAGGGTAAATTGAAATCTGTCATAGAATGGGTGCCTCGATTTAATATTTGTACCTGTTATAAAGATATCTTATCTTATGATAAGTATATCTATTATAAGTATTATTAAGTAGATAATAAGTGCAAGGAATGTAGAGCTAAATAAGTGTATCTATTCACCTTTCTACAAGAAATAGATGGATGATAATCCGCTTTATTATTCTTGTTCTACCGCCCTTATCTTCTAATAAAGAGTTTCTTACGAGTTTCCTAAGGATTTGTTAGAATCCGATCCAACAGGAATTCATAGTCAAAAGTGTAGGTCCTCGGGAGATATAAAAATATGCAACACTTCCCTTATAGATTTGAATTATTCTATATATATTAATACGATATATATTAATATGAAAGAAGGGAACATGAAATTCTTTTTATTTTTTTTTCCCAATTCCATTCCGCGGAAGGAAGAATTCACTCTTTTCCTCCTGATAGGGGGTTCCTGATTACTAATCATGAATAGGGGTAGGATAAAAAATCTGCATCAAAAAAAGGAATTATCCGAAACTTCCTATAGAACTTATGTTACCAAAGAAAACTCCACTCTTCTTATTTTTTTTTGACTTTGATTCCGATGAACTAAAGTTCGCTACAAATAACTGAGCCTAGCGCTCTACTTTAATTTTGATTCAAGGGAAAGAAACCGTGTAGCTGAAATAATTCACTCAGAACGCCCTTTAAAGGATTACGTGGTACGATTGGATCAAATAAGCCCTTATGGAATAAATACTCAGCTGCTTGTGAACCGTCAGGTACTGTCTTATTCAATGTTTGTTCAATTACTCTTTTCCCCGCAAATGCAATGTAGGCATTGGGTTCAGCAATAATAATATCTCCCAACATACCAAAACTGGCCGTTACTCCGCCGGTTGTAGGAGATGTAAGGATTGATACATAGAATAACTTTTTATTGAATTGATAATCATATAAAGCGGAAGATATTTTAGCCATTTGCATCAAACTCAAACTTCCTTCTTGCATGCGTGCTCCTCCAGAAGCACACACCATAATAACAGGTAGAGATCTATTAGCAGCATATTCGATCAACCGGGTGATTTTCTCGCCTACTACGGATCCCATACTACCCCCCATGAACTGAAAATCCATAACCCCAATGGCTATGGGAATCCCATTTAGTTGACCTATGCCTGTTTGAACAGCCTCAGTTAAACCTGTCTTTCTTTGATACGAATTGATACGATCTCTATAAGGTTCCTCTTCCGAGTGAAATTCAATGGGGTCAATAGAGACCATGTCTTCGTCCATAGGATCCCAAGTGCCCGAATCAACCGAAAGTTCGATTCTATCTGAACTACCCATTTTCAAATGATATCCACATTGTTCACAAATATTCATTTTTGACCTAAAAAATTTCTTATAATTTAATCCATAACAATTTTCGCATTGAACCCATAAATGTCTGTATTTTTTATTTCCATCGAAATCATTAGATCTTCCTCTTATATTGAAATCACTGCCATTACCGCCAGTTCTTATACTAGAACTCCCCCTGTCACTATCACTTACACTTTCACCACTACAAATGTAACTATAAATATAACTGTAAATGTGATTGTCGCTACCACTCGAAATGTACTTATCAATACTGATTTCAGAACGAAGATAACTATCAATGCAACTATTAATGTGATTATTCCAACTATACGTAGTATCATACATATAATGATCATAGTAGCGATTGTCACTCTTAGACCCGCTATTCAGATAACTAGAAAAAGCAGTTTCTAGTTCACTCAGAAAAGAACTATCATTGTCAATCTCAAAAACCCGATTTTCAATATCAAAATATACGGAATAACTGTTACCATTACTATCCCTAACTAAAAAAGTGTCATCAGAGATGAAACTCCAAATGTCCCTGACACCGAAAAAATGATCAACATTACTGCAACTATTACTTTCGCGCCAACCATGATTATGATTGTTTTTATTCGTATCATTTAGAATGGGATCTTCACTTCCACTGGTATTTCCAACAGGACGACCAAGACTGTCCATTGATTTACCTAGCCCACACCTGTGTTCTAACTCCTCGTTAGACAACATTGAATTGAACCACCATTTTCCCATAGATCCTTCCTGCCCCCTATTTGAAAATACAATAAATGAATAGTCATTCGACGAAAAATCATTTTACTATTTCATTTCCTATCGGAATACGCATATAGATCCAATCACTAGGATTATTAACTAATAACGAGTAACTATTGAACGAAAGAAATGATTTTGTGGGAATCGGGAGTATCAATTCACTATATATGAATATGATATGATGGAACCTTTTCTTCAATTATTATAAATAGAAGATAGGCTTCTCCCATGTTGTGTACAAACTCTCATCGAAAAGATAAATATTTGTTCCCTCCTAGGAAGGATTCATTTTCGTATAATCTCGTATAATAATAAGTTTCTAATGCAACACGGAATGAAAAGGACAATATACAGGATGAGTAGAAGAAGTTGTGACCCTTGGCTCGATCTATGGTCCGAAACAACGGGATAGAAAAGGATCCACCAATCCTAAGGATCCATAGGATTAA